CCTTAATCTCCAGGAGGTCAAATTCAGGTTGCAGTTCAAGTTAGTGAAGTTATTTTATTGTGATTCAACATTAAAAGAACAGAATCACGCTCTGTAGGATTTGAACCTACGACATCGGGTTTTGGAGACCCACGTTCTACCGAACTGAACTAAGAGCGCTTTATTATGATGGGAGATACGGATGTCAAGAAAAGGATTCTTTTTGTACCCCCAATACATCTTGTATGTATAGTATCATAAAATGGTAGATTGTGTCCAATTTTAATCGATCTCAATTGACCCCTCGTTACTGTCCATAGGAGAAGTGATAAGTAGGGATGACAGGATTTGAACCCGTGACATTTTGTACCCAAAACAAACGCGCTACCAAGCTGCGCTACATCCCTTTCATTTGTTGTACAGTGCCATTGTAGGGAATCCATGTTTTGTTTTCCACATCCTAATTTCCTCTATCTAAATAGAATTTCTTTTGCCATTTCTTCTTTTTGGTTTTTTGGTTTCATTCTCATAAAGAATTATATACATACCTAACGTATAAAGGAATGAATATTTATCAGTAGTGCTCAGGAAGGAGGGTTCATCTTTTTCTGTTTTAGGGACAGGTAGATTTCATCTACCGGATCGTTGTATATATCCATTTTGGTTAGAGATTCCCCGTACAAATGATCTTTAACTACATATGCATCTGATCATATATGTATTACAATATACAATAAAGTCAATAAAGTTAAAGAAAAAGAAGGAGGATTTTCAATGCGAGATATAAAAACATATCTCTCCACGGCACCTGTGCTAACTACTCTATGGTTCGGGTCTTTGGCGGGTCTATTGATAGAGATCAATCGTTTATTCCCAGATGCGTTGACATTCCCCTTTTTTTCATTCTAGTTATTGACATGGGAAGGGATCAAGAAGATTAGAGATACAATAAATTCTCTGCGACTAACCCCCCCCTTTTTTTCAGTTCTTTAGGATAGGAAAGAAAGAGTAAAGAATAAAAGTGGATTGAATCTCATCGAAACTCGGGTTCGGGTTAATATAGGGAGAACAGAAATGGAAATGTGGGTCGAGGGCAGGCTGTTCAAGATCATACAAGATACTAAATGAAATACTGGGATTGGGAATAATTGATAGTTAGAAATATTTGTATTACTTAATAATTTGATTACTCTATTGATTGCAACGAAATCTTTCATAATTGAATTGGATTTCGAGTTAGCAACTTCTCGTCTATTTATTTTTCATTCCTTTCTTCTTCGCTTCGGTTCGAATCGAAAATAGAAGAATTGAGTGAATTCAAAATCCAAAGGAGGTTCATGGCTAAGGGTAAAGATGTCAGAGTAGTAGTTATTTTGGAATGTACCAGTTGTGTCCGAAATGGTTTGAATAAAGAATCGCGGGGCATTTCCAGATATATTACTCAAAAGAATCGACACAATACACCTAGTCAATTGGACTTGAAAAAATTCTGCCCTTATTGTTACAAACATACGATTCATGGGGAGATAAAGAAATAAATCGAATGGAACGCGTGTGCCACTCTTCCAAGGAAGAGGAAGAAATTACATATACATATATAATATATACAAATCCAGTCCTATTTTGGTCGGATCCGAAATGAATGAAGAAATAGGATTTTAGAAATAAGAAATAAACCATGGATAAATCCAAGCGGCCCTTTCATAAATCCAAGCGATCTTTTCATAGGCGTTTGCCCCCAATTGGATCGGGGGATCGAATTGATTATAGAAACATGAGTTTAATTAATCAATTTATTAGTGAACAAGGAAAAATATTATCTAGACGAGTGAATAGATTAACCTTGAAACAACAACGATTAATTACTATTGCTATAAAACAAGCTCGTATTTTATCTTCGTTACCTTTTCTTAATAATGAGAAACAGTTTGAGAGAACCGGGTCGATCCCTAGAACTACTGGTCCTAGAACCAGAAATAAATAAGCCTATTCCTCAATCGAATCAAAACTCTAATTCGAACTCAGATTGAAGTTTTGTTCGAAAAAGCCGAGAGATTGTCGCGCCGTAATGTAATAATAAAAAAAAGAATGGGGGAAGAATAAATCTTTTTTTTTTATTGAAACGTGTTCGTTCATTCCTACTACTTATCTTATCATACGAATTTCTACTATACCCTCCCGGAGTTCATTCTCCGGGGAACTCCGTTTAAAGTATTCCAGTGAATTCCTTCCAATCTCCTTATTTGATGATCGCATTGGAAATCGTGTCAAGACAATTCCTATTTGATATGGCTATTTGTGCAGGTATTTTACGATTAAGAAGCAACTGCCTCTTGTACAGATCAAGTATTAATCGACTATAACTATGGGATCCCCTATTCTCACGAGTTACTGCATTTATCCGAGTGATCCACAAACGACGAAAACTTCTCTTTCGCCTGCCTCTATCCCGATGAGTGGAAACCAAAGCTCTCATTTTCTGTTGAGTAGTAGTTCGAGTAAGTCTTGAATGAGCCCCTCGAAAGGTTGCTGCAAATAAACGAATTTTTGTTCTACGTCTCCGAGCTATATATCTTCGTCTAACTCTGGTCATTGAATCAAAAGAAACTTGGATGAATAACTAATTGATTTCTTTTCTTTCAGTCATTCTTTTCCCCTCTCCTGGTTTATTAATAACAAAACGGATTCTTCCGATGTATAAAATTAAAATACAAATTCCAATGGCTTTTGCTACTATAACCTTCCCAACCACGATTTTTTTATTTCTTCCAGGCATTTCACCTCAAAAAAAAAAAAGAAATTGTACCGATATTAGGTATAAAATAAATCGTAAATGGACAAATAGTGGCTTCCATCGTTTCTATGGTTACTTCTTAAACGGCGAGGTCCTCTCTATACACCGGAGCCCCTTTCCTCATTTAATCAATGTTATTGGTAACTTGTACAGTTCACGCTCTTTGGCTCTACCGATGAATTATCGAGTAATAGGTCTTTTTTCAATGGGATCTATCCATACAGTGACGGCATTTAATTATGAAGGTTGAATAGGTAGCTGACCCTGTTAGTCCGTTCTTGCAAGAGTAGGAGCATAATCTTTCTGCTTCTTAAATATCATTCCCCCGCTTAATGGATAACCATTTGCTACCAATGGGAATTGCTTTTCATCTCAAATCGAGGTGATTGGATTTGCACCAATGGAAACCATAAATTCCATACAAATAGAGGTATACGAGAGATCTTTATTTTTCGATAGTGAATGGAGTTCTTCCATTCTATTCATTGGTACGAGTCATTGATACTGTAAAAATCGTCTCATTTGTTCTAGCTCATGATCTGAACGAGTCGCACATACACCCTAGTACATGTTCCTCGACGCTGAGGACATCCTCGAAGAGCGGGGGATTTCGTGACATTTCTGATTGGCTGTCTTGTGTTTCTAATAAGTTGTTTAATAGTTGGCATGCTGAATCATATACAGAATGGGCTGGTTTAGATCGATCCTAACCGGATGATTATGAATTACTTCCATTTCATATTTTACCCAGGTAAGAAGATAAAAGATCAAATAAGGGTTCATTCAAATTATGATTCGAAATGGAATCAAAGATTTATGCGAAATCCCCGGTATTTTCGATCGCTACAAGATCAACAATGCCATAATCTTGGGCTTCTGTTGCTGACATAAAAACATCCCTTTCCATGTCTTCGGATACAACCCATAAAGGATTGCCCGTTCTTTGTACATAAACCCTTGTGAGGGTTTCGCGGAGTTTCAGTAGTTCTTCCGCTTCCAGGATAAATTCTCCTGTGGGTGCCTCATAAAAAGAACTAGCAGGTTGATGGATCATAACCCTGATGATATAACATAATGAACGATTCCTCTATCTCGCATGATTGGGCGAAGGGAAGGGATAAAGAATAACAAGCAGGGAGAAAAAGATAGAATTGAACAACCGTACAGGCATCTTTTGTGCATACGGCTCTGTAATGGAATTTTTTTTTCTCTTTTTTCATCGAAGAAAGAGACAAGTCGAATCTATCAGACCCAGATCGTTGAATGATCCATTTACCATCCTTCCTTTCGGAGTAATCAAAAAATACTATGATGGTTCCGTTGCTTTATATATTTATCTCGTCTGTGATTCAGCAATCCCAAAGTTTCTTTCTGATCCGATCAAATAAAAATAAGTAAAAAATGATCTTTTTTTTTTTTTTATTTTCACACTCTTTCATAACATAAATATTGGAAAGAGACTTCTGATGTGGAAGCAAAAAGGTTTGTGACGCTGAAATGGACCCCGATACATAAGATCAAGTCGGAAATAACCTTTCTTTCATACTACTATCTCGATACATAATCTCATATTATGAAAAAATAATAATAGTTTGCTCATATCGAACTTGAAATGCCATGCTATTATTACTTAATATTATTATTATTTTATTCATATTCCATATGACGAAGGCATAGTCTTTTTTTCTCTCAAATAAAAAAACTCATTGGCGCCAAGCGTGAGGGAATGCTAGACGTTTGGTAATTTCTCCTCCAACCAGGATGAAAGATCCCATTGAAGCGGCTAATCCCATGCATATTGTATGCACATCTGGTGGCACAAATTGCATAGTATCATAAATAGCTATTCCTGGGATTACCCATCCGCCGGGAGAATTTATAAACAAATACAGATCCCTGGTATCATCCTCTATACTGAGATATACCATGAGACCAACAAGTTGATTCGAGATCTCGCTATCAACTTCTTGGCCTAAAAAAAGTAATCTTTCTCGATGAAGTCGGTTGATTAGGACAAAATTCTATTCCTTAGGAACCGTACACGCACCTTTGGGTGCATACGGTTCAAAAAATCAAAATTGAGAAAATAAAAAAAAAAAGAAATTGTCGATTCCAGCCCTATTTCTTTTTTCGTAGCGGGCTTTTTCTTCCATTTTTTAAGAAACATGAGTTTTGACTTGCTTCCCTATAAAATCAAAAAAGAATTCACTGAACTTATCGAGCTAACCCCTCATTGATGTATTGTTTCATCGAGATCTAAATCACGATGTAATTTTCTTGTTCCCGAATGGGCCTCTTCCACTCTTTTAGGTTTATGCTCTACTCCGGGTAAAGATCTGCCCGAATTCGATTTGCACATATAGGACAAATGATCCCAGTACCACTTCTTTTTGCTATGACTTCTTTTTTTTTTCAATTTGTTTCATTTTCATGCCTTCCACAAAATATTCGATGTATTCATCATATTATTCCATTAATTGGCAATTTGAGATCACTCATATGGTATAAAGGAATCATTTCTGATAGGGTGGTAATCATACATGGATTACCTTGGTATTTTCTGAACGGAGCCTGTATACTTCATTTTATTGGTCCAAGCCAACCATAAATTCTTTTAATTGAGAATATTGATCCTCCAACCAAATAAATTGATCTAATTGCACTTCACGCTTCGAATTATTGACGGTTCAATCAATCTTTCTTGGGCGAAACAGAGGATATCTCGATCGGGGGAGAGAACGGGGAAATCCCATATGACCCAATATGTCTGACAAGTCACACTATACGTCAACCCAAACTGCATCTTCCTCTCCAGGACTCCGAAAAGGTACTTTTGGAACACCAATGGGCATTAAATGAAAGAAAAATTAAGTATTCTATTTCACTTTGATGTGGAAACGTAACAAACAATGGTTTATTGTCTTCATAATATTGTCGTTTATCGTATTTTATCGATAGATTGGAAGATTCATAGAGGAAGACGGAATAAAGGAAAATTCTTACGAACGGATCGTTCGAATGAGAAACAAGTATCTATACATTCGCTCACAAAAAATAGGATTAATCCCCCCATTGCGTATTGGTACTTATTGGGTATAGAATAGATCTGCTTCTCTTTGTTCCCACGAACAGAATTGTTCAATTATTACTAACGGAACAGAATAAATATTAACCCTTGTTTCGAGATAATCCAATGAAAGGGTGAGGTCCATAGCATAGTTATTTCCAATGTGATAAAGTTACATAGTATCTATTTTTTCTTTGAGAAAGGGGTATTTCCATGGGTTTGCCTTGGTATCGTGTTCATACCGTCGTATTGAATGATCCCGGTCGGCTGCTTTCTGTCCATATAATGCATACAGCTCTAGTTTCCGGTTGGGCCGGTTCGATGGCTCTATACGAATTAGCAGTTTTTGATCCTTCTGACCCCGTTCTTGATCCAATGTGGAGACAGGGTATGTTCGTTATACCCTTCATGACTCGTTTAGGAATAAACAATTCATGGGGCGGTTGGAGTATTACAGGAGGAACTATAACGAATCCGGGTATTTGGAGTTACGAAGGTGTGGCCGGGGCACATATTGTGTTTTCTGGCTTGTGCTTCTTAGCAGCTATCTGGCATTGGGTGTATTGGGACCTAGAAATATTCTGTGATGAACGTACGGGAAAACCCTCTTTGGATTTGCCCAAGATTTTTGGAATTCATTTATTTCTCTCAGGGGTGGCTTGCTTTGGGTTTGGCGCATTTCATGTAACAGGCTTGTATGGTCCTGGAATATGGGTATCCGATCCTTATGGCCTAACCGGAAAAGTACAATCTGTAAATCCAGCGTGGGGTGCGGAAGGTTTTGATCCCTTTGTTCCGGGAGGAATAGCCTCTCATCATATTGCAGCAGGTACATTGGGTATATTAGCAGGTCTATTCCATCTTAGTGTCCGCCCACCCCAACGTCTATACAAAGGATTACGTATGGGCAATATTGAAACTGTCCTTTCCAGTAGTATCGCTGCTGTCTTTTTTGCAGCTTTCGTTGTTGCTGGAACTATGTGGTATGGTTCAGCAACTACCCCGATCGAATTATTTGGTCCCACTCGTTATCAGTGGGATCAGGGATACTTCCAGCAAGAAATATATCGAAGAGTTGGCGCCAGTCTAGCCGAAAATCTGAGTTTATCGGAAGCTTGGTCTAAAATTCCCGAAAAATTAGCTTTTTATGATTACATCGGTAATAATCCGGCGAAAGGTGGATTATTCCGGGCAGGCTCAATGGACAACGGGGATGGGATAGCTGTTGGATGGTTAGGACACCCTATCTTTAGAGATAAAGAAGGGCATGAACTTTTTGTACGCCGTATGCCTACTTTTTTTGAAACATTTCCAGTAGTTTTGGTGGACGGAGACGGAATTGTGAGAGCCGATGTTCCTTTTAGAAGGGCAGAATCGAAGTATAGTGTCGAACAAGTGGGTGTAACTGTTGAGTTCTATGGTGGCGAACTCAATGGAGTCAGCTATAGCGATCCTGCTACTGTGAAAAAATATGCTAGACGTGCCCAATTGGGTGAAATTTTTGAATTAGATCGTGCTACTTTGAAATCCGATGGTGTTTTTCGGAGCAGTCCAAGGGGTTGGTTCACTTTTGGACATGCTACGTTTGCTTTGCTCTTCTTTTTCGGACACATTTGGCATGGCGCTCGAACCTTGTTCAGAGATGTTTTTGCTGGGATTGACCCAGATTTGGATGCTCAAGTGGAATTTGGAGCATTCCAAAAACTTGGAGATCCAACTACAAGGAGACAGGTAGTCTGATACAACATTGCTCCGGTATCTTTCGCCTCTATATTTGATTTTTTTGATTTGACATAAGGTACCGTAGAAATATTGATTTGAATCATCGCCTTTCTTTGCTCTTGTCCTTTCTTTATCTGGGAAATAATCCTAAATGAACAGGTGTGGAAGCTATAATTGTAAACAACGATCGAATCTATGGAAGCATTGGTTTATACATTCCTCTTAGTCTCGACTTTAGGGATAATCTTTTTCGCTATATTTTTTCGAGAACCGCCTAAGGTCCCGACTAAAAAGATGAAATGATTTTTCATTATCTTAATTGAAGTAATGAGTCCCCCATATGGGGGACTCATTACTTCAATTAGTCTCCGTGTTCCTCGAATGGATCTCTTAGTTGTTGAGAGGGTTGCCCAAAAGCGGTATATAAGGCGTACCCTGTAAAGCTTACAAGTGAACCAGATATGGAGATGGCGACTAAGGTTGCTGTTTCCATTATTAGAGAATTTCAAGACCACGATGGATCTATGCTACGATAAGATCGTTTATTTACAACGGAATAGTATACAAAGTCAACAGATCTCAACCAATGCAATAGTATTTATGGCTACACAAACCGTTGAGGGTAGTGCTAGATCTGGGCCAAGACGAACTATTACAGGGGATTTATTGAAACCATTGAATTCAGAATATGGTAAAGTGGCTCCTGGGTGGGGAACCACCCCATTTATGGGTGTCGCAATGGCTCTATTTGCGATATTCCTATCTATTATTTTAGAGATTTATAATTCTTCCGTTTTACTGGATGGAATTTCAATGAATTAGGTCCATAAGAACCAGAAGCCCTAGCTTTTCAATCAAAAATGAATCACTTAGGACTCAGATTTATAGTCCATTCTGGTAGTTTGACCGTGGAATTCCGTTGTTTCGGTATTTCCGGAATATGAGTGTGCGACTTGTTATAATTGATCCTATTGATAGTACAGAGAATGGGTCTGTCATCTCGACAGAGATGGTTCTGCCTCGTCGGATATTCATCCTAGTATCTGGAGCACGGAATATATGGAATAGATCAAGAAATATTTGAACTATGATTCATACCTACTATTCAGACCTCGTGACTGGACTTCAAAAAATTTTCAAACAAAGAGGTATTTGATAAATTGAACGATTTTTCTTCCTTTAGAATCATGCTTATTTTGACCGAAGGACAAATCTTTCTCTGGATTTTTAGTCATTACATCTATGAATAAGTGATGATCAAATAGTTCTTACTCATAGAACCCTTGGTCTTAGTTTTTGGGTTTTATTGAATCATCGTGGTTCTAGTATGAATCTGAGGTTTCAATCGATTCATAGGGTCTCAACAAGAGAATTCCTATCAAAAAAAAAATAGTAAACAATAGTCAATCTGCATTACGCACAAACAAAAACAACAAATCAAATAACAAATAAATAGGGGAATAGAAGATTCAAGAGGCCTGTAACGATCAACATAAAGACAGATGAGCTAACTTGATATTTTGGCATTCTCATCACAACAAAGAAGAGAGTTCGGATTTTGGTTCCTTCGTATCTTCAGAGACGATTGAATCAAGTGGATAAATAAGAAATTTCAAATTTTCTATTACATATCCATTGTAATCAGTATTTGGGTGTTTCTGCTTGAGCCGTACGAGATGAAATTCTCATATACGGTTCTCAGAGGGGGAGTCCCCTTGGTTTACCTATCTCAATAAAGTATATGATTGGTTCGAGGAGCGTCTCGAGATTCAGGCGATTGCAGATGATATAACTAGTAAATATGTTCCTCCTCATGTCAATATATTTTATTGTCTAGGAGGGATCACACTTACTTGTTTTTTAGTACAAGTAGCTACGGGTTTTGCTATGACTTTTTACTATCGTCCGACCGTTACGGAGGCTTTTGCCTCTGTTCAATACATAATGACTGAAGTCAACTTTGGTTGGTTAATCCGATCAGTTCATCGATGGTCAGCAAGTATGATGGTCCTAATGATGATCCTACACGTATTTCGTGTGTATCTCACGGGCGGATTTAAAAAACCTCGCGAATTGACTTGGGTTACGGGTGTGGTTCTGGCTGTATTGACTGCATCGTTTGGTGTAACTGGTTATTCCTTACCCCGGGACCAAATCGGTTATTGGGCAGTAAAAATCGTGACAGGCGTACCTGAAGCTATTCCCGTAATAGGATCACCTTTAGTAGAGTTATTGCGTGGAAGTGCTAGTGTGGGTCAATCTACTTTGACCCGTTTTTATAGTTTACACACTTTTGTATTACCTCTTCTTACTGCCGTATTTATGTTAATGCATTTTCCAATGATACGTAAGCAAGGTATTTCAGGTCCTTTATAGAGAAGACAGATCATAGATATTTGTAATCGATCATATATAATTTCGGGGAGGAACAATAGTGT